GCCGCGACCACGACGGCTCTCGTGCCACCGAAGCAGCAGTAAGTTAATCCCCCCACCACCAACGCATCCAAAACATTATTTTATTCTCTTTTATTATATAATAATAATAATAATAATAAATAAATAAATAAACAAATAACAACAAGGTTCTGGAATATAATATAGAAATAAATAAATTAAAATAAATAATATATAAATAAATATAAATATAATATAGAAATAAATAAATTAAAATAAATAATAAATATATAAATAAATAATAAAATAAATAAAATAATTAGATAATTAATTTCGTATAATAGTACAAGATAAATAATAAGTATAATAGTTCATAATATTATGTTAATAATTTTATAGTTTATTAATAATTTTATAGTTTATAAGAAAATATGATTAATTAGTACTAACATAATTCTTATTATTTATTTTCATAATTAATATTATTTATTTTATCAGTTATACTCGCCGGTTTTTATAGTTTTATTATTTTACTAGTATTAGTTAGTATTAGCATGTAATATGGACAATTCATATCACTATGTTTGGTGAAATAGAAATCAAAGTCTCTTGGCTCTCTTCTCATGAACAGATCCAGAAATATATAGATTCCAAAAAAATTCTGGTAAACCACTGATTCGTCTGGTGTCTACAATATATGGATTTTTTTATTATTGATTTTACCAGATCCAAAATTTTATGTTTAAAACTGAAGCTTATAGATCCAATGTCACATTCAGTAAAGATTTATGATACATGTATAGGGTGTACTCAATGTGTACGGGCCTGCCCTACAGATGTTTTGGAAATGATACCTTGGCAGGGATGTAAAGCTAAGCAAATTGCCTCCGCTCCAAGAACCGAGGACTGTGTAGGTTGTAAGAGATGTGAATCCGCCTGTCCAACAGATTTTTTGAGTGTCCGTGTTTATTTATGGCATGAGACAACTCGCAGTATGGCCCTAGCTTATTGATACGTTATAAAAAAATCCACTTGAATCATTTGATTCCTCTTTACTGACAAAAACCCGTGCTCAGAATTAAATAAAAAAATTTTATTGATATTGAGTACGGGTTTTTCTGGTCAAAGCGTATCTTGTCTTTACCACGAGTTATTTTCCTTGGTTAACAATAATTGTTGTTTTTCCTATATTCGCGGGCTCTTCCATTTTGATTCTCCCGCATAGGGGAAATAAGGTGGTTCGTTGGTATACCATGGGTATATGTTTATTGGAACTTCTTATAACGACCTACGCATTCTGTTATCATTTTCAATTGGACGATCCGTTAATCCAATTAGAAGAGGATTTTAAATGGATAAATATTTTTGATTTTCACTGGAGACTGGGAATCGATGGACTTTCGCTAGGACCTATTTTATTGACAGGATTTATCACTACTTTAGCTACTTTAGCGGCTTGGCCAGTTACTCGGGATTCGCGATTGTTTCATTTTCTGATGTTAGCAATGTACAGTGGTCAAATAGGATCATTTTCTTCTCGAGACCTTTTACTTTTTTTTATCATGTGGGAGTTAGAATTAATTCCTGTTTATTTACTTTTATCCATGTGGGGTGGGAAAAAACGTCTGTACTCGGCTACAAAGTTTATTTTATACACTGCGGGGGGTTCCGTTTTTCTTTTAATAGGAGTTCTAGGTATGGGTTTATATGGTTCCAATGAACCAACATTAAATTTTGAAACATTAGCTAATCAATCGTATCCCGTAGCATTGGAAATAATATTATATTTTGGCTTCCTTATTGCTTATGCTGTCAAATCACCGATTATACCCCTACATACATGGTTACCAGATACCCATGGGGAAGCACATTACAGTACATGTATGCTTCTAGCCGGAATCTTATTAAAAATGGGAGCATATGGATTGATTCGGATCAATATGGAATTTTTATCCCACGCTCATTCCATATTTTCCCCATGGTTGGTAATAGTGGGAACAATACAAATAATTTATGCCGCTTCAACCTCGCTCGGTCAACGCAATTTAAAAAAGAGAATAGCCTATTCTTCTATTTCTCACATGGGTTTCACAATTATAGGAGTTGGTTCGATAACCAACACAGGACTTAATGGAGCTATTTTACAATTACTCTCTCATGGATTTATTGGTGCTGCCCTTTTTTTCTTAGGGGGAACAAGTTGTGATAGAATACGTCTTGTTTATCTTGACGAAATGGGAGGGATATCTATTCCAATGCCAAAAATCTTTACTATGTTCAGCAGTTTCTCAATGGCTTCTCTTGCATTGCCTGGAATGAGTGGTTTTGTTGCGGAATCGGTAGTATTTTTTGGAATAATTACCAGTCCAAAATACCTTTTAATACCAAAAATACTAATTACTTTTGTAATGGCAATTGGAATGATATTAACTCCTATTTATTCATTATCTATGTCACGCCAGATGTTCTATGGATACAAGTTATTCAATCTTCCAAACTCTTTTTTTGTGGATTCTGGACCACGGGAACTATTTGTTTCGATTTGTATCTTTTTACCCGTAATAGCGATTGGTCTGTATCCTGATTTGGTTATTTCATTATCAGTTGACAAGGTACAAGCTATTCTATCTAATTATTATGATAGGTAGTCTTCAGAATAAACAAAAAAACAGTGTGGGAAGTGAGTTGGAATTGTAATGGGATACATTACATCTCAAGTTTTTTGAGAACCGTTTCACTCAAAAAGTGAAACGGTTCTCAAAAAAACTTACACAAACTTTCTTTATCTGTGGGACGATTTTTTTTATTTTTCAATAAGTTTATTCAATTAGATACTAAATTAGTATCTAAGTTAATATGAATGAACCATAACTATGCAGCCCTATTCCTAATAAATTAACCCCAAAATAGCATATCCAAATTATAAGAAATCCTATAGAAGCCACAATTGCCGAATTCGCACCTTGCCAACTTTTGGTTGTTCTAGTATGTAAATAAATCGCGTAAATGGTCCAAGTAATAAATGCCCAAGTTTCTTTGGGGTCCCAATTCCAATAGGATCCCCATGCCTCATTAGCCCATACTGCTCCAGAGAGAATACCCATAGTTAAAAAAGTAAACCCTAGACTAATGACACGAGAACTCCAATAATCCAATCTTTGTACCAATTGATATTTGTAATAATTTTTAAAATTTAAAGAAGAAAAAGAAGTATTTTGTAAAACATTTCTGTTTTCATTCAAGCATTCGATCTCACTAAAGAAAAATGACCTAATTAAAAATTTATTGTTTTTACCAAAACTTTCGATATTTTTTCGAAATGTAATGACTAGAAGAGCAATTGCAAATAAGGATCCAACTAAGAGAGCTGCATAACTCAATAACATCATACTTACATGCATCATTAACCAATGGGACCGTAGAGCAGGTACTAATATTGTGGATTGCTGCATTTCAGTTGAAAGACCCGAAGTGGCAAAGCCTTGAGTAAAAATAGCACTTGGTGTGGTTATTGCGCTTAAATCGTTTTTATTTTGATTATTCCATATTTTAGGAATCATATGAATTATAGCGAAACTCCACGAAAGGAACATTAATGATTCATATAAATTACTTAATGGGAAATGTCCCGAATAAATCCAACGAATAACTAATAATCCTGTTATCGACAAAAAAGTAGCTATCATCCCCTTTTCCGACGAATCATATAATCCTACCATTTCGCGGGCTAAAAAGGTCATCAAATGAATTGTAATTACAATTGAAATGATCGAAAAAGAGATATGATTTAATATATGTTCTAAAGTTACAAATATCATAAAAGAAGGAGTCCAATTACATACAGAATTCAAATCAGGAATTAAAAAAATTCTATACTATATAGGATATATAATGTTATTTTTAGAGATGCCGCCACTCGGACTCGAACCGAGATGCTCTAGCACTGCTTCCTAAGAGCAGCGTGTCTACCGATTTCACCATGGCGGCTTGCTTGAAATAATAATAGCTCATTCATCTTGAATCGTCGAGACTCAAGATTTAATGTAATATTTTAAAATTGAAATTGATTATTTGTTTAAATTTTCATTTCATTTTTTTTTTTTTTTTGATATTTACATATTATCTAACTCGGTATCATTAAATTGTATTATTAATTTATTCCTTGTTGTGTATATGTATAACATTTATGGGAGGATTTACCCAAACAAATCAATTAGGTATTGGGTTAGACATATAACAAAAAAGAGTTGCAATCTCTATTGTAATTTACTTTTCATTTTCACAAAAAATATATATTAAAAAAAAATGAACTTTTTGTAAAAAGTTAGTGTCGTAAGTCAAAATTACCATTTCGCGAAATTTTAGTATAATGAAAAAAGAAAACGAAACCTCGTATATTATTTTTCTATTTTTTCATTTAAATGAAAAAATAGAAAAATAATAATAGTTTAAGCCAGTATAGTTATAATAGACAGAGAAAATCTTCTTCTACATATCACAACAGTTAGTTCTAGCTCATATTGAATTGAAGAATTTTAAACAAAACACAAATTAATTTAATGCGACCCACTCGTCTTATAAAATAAATGAAAGTTTTAATTATTAATTTAATTATTTGGACTATGTCAATTCAGATTAGTCCAAGGCCTTATTACTTGTTTGTCGCACAAAAAAACTTTTTGAATGTCCTGTGGATACTGATTTAGCTAAAGAAAAAGCCTTTAGCGCAGCCAAATATCCTTTTTTCTTCCAAATACTTTTACGAATACGTTTTTTTGACATAGAAGTACGTTTTTTTGGAACTGCCATTCAAAAATAAAGAGTTAGTCATTTTTATCATTGGATGTGAAAGACATGTATTGTTCAAGGGGGATCGATCCTTTTTCATTATTTATTATCTGTATTTTACTTAACTTATTATATAGATAAAAGAGAAAAATCTTTCATAACATAAGAAAGTAGTTTCTTACCTAACAAGCAAAAAATAGATTATTGATTTTTGATTTTGTTTTTTGCATATCACATATAGTCTTTGTACTAGAAAAGAAAATATCTTTTGATAATAATCTTTTCTTATTCTAGTTTATTTTATGTTATGCTTTTTTTTCGTATCTCTATTACATACAAATACAATCTTCAAATCAAGAAAGAGCTAGTATTGATTGTTTATTTATTTTATAGCCCCATCTGAATCTGTGTTTACGGTATCTATTATCACTAAAAAGAAGTTGATTGTCACTCAAAAAGAACAAAAAAGTTTCCAACTCATATTTGATTTTGGTCTGTTATTTTTATAACACATTTAATAAACAAAAATCTTTCCCCATCTCCTTATATAATTGAAAATTTAAAATGATTTCAATTTCTTTTCTATGAAAATCAAATTGATCAATTTCAGAGCGGAGTGACTATTCCTAATTTTAAAATTTAAAAAATTTATTAATATAAAAAAACTATACTATACAGATAAAAGTAATTAATTTTTATATATAGTAGTTTTTTTATACAAAGTACTTTCTTTTTTTGTGTTGGTGGAACTTTTTTTACTATATGGTTATAAATCATCAAAACGGTAGAATAATTCAAAATTTGATATTTTTTGGATCTTAATTTAAATTTAATAAAAATTTATCTTTCTTTAGTGAATAACTGGGTAATAACTTTTTTACCTGCTCATTTAGTCATATCATTTGATCAAACGAATTGGAGCTTTTTGAATTATTTAATAATAGATGGGATATATGGGAAAAATCAGATCAATTAAGAATTCAAATCTTTGAGTTTTTCATAATTTTTTTGCTGATTTCTTTTATTTATTCTTGTTCTTTCCAAAATAGAAATAGACAAGAGTTGGTGAATCGGAAACAATTATAATCAAATTAATAACAAAAATATTTTGAAATTGCTTTCTTATGGAACATACATATCAATATGCATGGATAATACCTTTTCTTCCACTGCCTGTTACTATGTCAATAGGACTTGGACTTCTACTTGTTCCAACAGCAACAAAAAATATTCGTCGTATGTGGGCTTTTCCTAGTGTTTTACTGCTAAGTATAGCTATGTTTTTTTCAGTCAATTTGTCTATTCAACAAATAAATGGAAGTCTTATTTATCAATATCTATGGTCTTGGACCATCAATAATGATTTTTCCTTAGAGTTCGGATACTTTATTGATCCGCTTACTTCTATAATGTTAATATTAATCACTACTGTTGGAATTATGGTTCTTATTTATAGTGACAATTATATGTCTCATGATCAAGGATATTTGAGATTTTTTGCTTATATGAGTTTTTTCAATGCTTCAATGTTGGGATTAGTTACTAGTTCCAATTTGATACAAATTTATATTTTTTGGGAGTTGGTAGGAATGTGTTCGTATTTTTTGATAGGTTTTTGGTTTACACGACCAATTGCAGCAAGCGCTTGCCAAAAAGCTTTTGTAACCAATCGTGTAGGGGATTTTGGTTTGTTATTGGGAATCCTAGGTTTTTATTGGATAACGGGAAGTTTTGAATTTCGGGATTTGTTCGAAACATTTAATAAGTTGATTCATAATAATGAGGTTAATTTTTTATTTGCTACTCTGTGTGCCTTCCTATTATTCCTCGGTGCAGTTGCTAAATCTGCGCAATTCCCTCTTCACATATGGTTACCTGATGCCATGGAGGGGCCTACTCCCATTTCGGCTCTTATACATGCTGCTACTATGGTAGCGGCGGGAATTTTTCTTGTGGCTCGGCTTCTTCCTCTTTTCACAAGCATACCTTACATAATGAATCTCATTTCTTTGATAGGTGTAATAACACTATTATTAGGAGCTACTTTGGCTCTTGCTCAAAGAGATCTTAAAAGAAGTTTAGCCTATTCTACAATGTCTCAATTGGGTTATATGATGTTAGCTCTAGGGATAGGTTCTTATCGAGCTGCTTTATTTCATTTGATTACTCATGCCTATTCGAAAGCATTATTGTTTTTGGGGTCCGGATCTATTATTCATTCAATGGAACCCCTTGTTGGATATTCACCCGATAAAAGTCAGAATATGGTTTTTATGGGCGGTTTAACAAGATATGTTCCAATTACAAGAACTACGTTTTTATTAGGTACACTTTCTCTTTGTGGTATTCCACCTCTTGCTTGTTTTTGGTCCAAAGATGAAATTCTTAGCGAAAGTTGGTTGTATTCACCAATTTTCGCAGTAATAGCTTGTTTTACAGCAGGACTAACCGCATTTTATATGTTTCGGGTGTATTTACTTACCTTTGAAGGGTATTTACATGTTAATTTTAAAAATTATAGCGGAGCTCAAAATAACTCATTTTATTCAATATCTTTATGGGGAAAAGAGGTACCTAAGGCGATCAACAAAAATTTACTTTTCTCAACGACAATGAATAATAATGAAAGTCTTTATTTTTTTTCTAAAAATACATATCAATTTGATGGGAATGTAAAAAATCAGATGCGATACTTTACTCCTCGCTTTTTGAAAAAATATACTTCTAAGTATCCCCACGAATCGGACAATACTA